TTCAAGGAACAAACGATCCGTCTCTCGAGACTAGTGGATTCACAGATCTACTTATTTACTTTCATCAACTAATCTTATTCTTGTATTTTGTTCGTGATATTGAGAAAAAAATAAAAATTTTTATGTATTCTTCTAATTTCTATGTACATTAAACTACTAGAGTATCATGTCTTTTATTACTTTAGAGAAAAATCAAACTCCCAGAGTTTATCTTTTCAGGGGTTGAAAGACGAAATACGCATCCAATTTTTTTCATTTAGTTTTCTCTATCAGAACCAAAAAATAATTAATTTTCCTATAATTGAATTCTTTAATTCAATACAATATAAAATAATGAAGACTGTAAATAAAAGTAGTTTTATTACATTGATTTTTATTCTACATTGCATTGTCAGAACAAAAATAGCGTATACATACGTTTTGGATCCATTCAGCCATGATCTACTAACTCTTATTCTACCTAATATATAGAATATTAGGTAGAATAAGAATAAAAAAGAATATTAAAAATAGATCAAAAAAGAGAGAACTGGGGATATAAATAAAAATTTTCCTGCGTTCTGGAATCAAAGAAGGATAGAGAAAAATTCTTTTCTATGTCTAAAGAATAATAATTAACTCCTAAGCATTTAATCGGAAATATTGACAGATTCCTGCAGACTCCAAAGAAAAGAAAGACCCGCTGTTTCGATTTAATCTATATCGATATCGCATTTTCATATCAGAATAGTAGATAGAGGAATAATTCAATAGGTTAGGTTCACTTACTTTTTCTTTTGTTGATTTCGAATCTTTACTTTTTTTGATTGTTTGATTTTACTAATGTAAAGTCAAATAGTTGTAGGGATAGTTGGCGATTCAAAAGAAAATTTAAAATTTATCTGATTAGAAGAATAACTTGTTTTAATTCTAAGTCATTTTTCTAATTATACGCTTTTTTATTACAAATATAAACAATTTATCTATTATACCTTCAAATATGAACACTCTCGTTGGGATAAAAGCCCCTTATCGGATTTGAACCGATGACTTACGCCTTACCATGGCGTTACTCTACCACTGAGTTAAAAGGGCCTTTATCTTGTTTTATTCCGGAAAAACCCCTAGGAGTTTAGTGAATGTATTTAATTAGAACATATTTATAGATAGCTATTTTATTTGCATAATGCGTTATTTCCAAATGATACATTTTATTTACCCAGTGAGTATGGGGTAACCTACCAAATATTGGTAAAATCAAAAGGGGTTTTTGACATTGTATTTTCTAAATATAAATCTAATTCAATTCAATGAATGGGCTTAAGACCGACTCTAATTGAACTAACACCCATGATGAAAAAATAATACATGGACCCACTAATTCAACATGGATTCAAGATCTTTTCGCAAGTCGTTTACGAAGAGATTCTCTGAACCAAATTCTAAAAAAAAATCGAAATTATAGTAGATAATATCTAGATAATATAGTAAAATAGAGTCAAGTCAATAAAGTTGAAAAAAGAAGAGAAGAATAGAATGCTTAGCTTATATATAAATTATAATATCGAAATATCGACGAAATATCGAATGGAATGCCAATTCTAATGAAGGATTCATGAATAGACAAAAAATTCTATGGAATCCCGAAAGGCGAAAAACTTCTTCGGATATAGGCAGACTATATCATTCTATATTGACAATTTCAAAAAACTGCTCATACTATGAGCATAGTGTGCTGGTGGTCGGGCAAAGAGGCCCCCATCGTCTAGTGGTTCAGGACATCTCTCTTTCAAGGAGGCAGCGGGGATTCGACTTCCCCTGGGGGTAGGGTATTACGAAAGGAAATTGATTGATCAAGAATTATCAGTAAGCCCAGAATTGATTCTTCCCTGGGTCGATGCCCGAGCGGTTAATGGGGACGGACTGTAAATTCGTTGGCAATATGTCTACGCTGGTTCAAATCCAGCTCGGCCCAAAAATTAGCTAATTCACACACATGAAATGATATAACTCCTCTGTTCTCCAGAAATGTCTGATACGAAAAAAGGAAAAGTCCCATTTTTTCCCACCCGCTATTTGCGACTCTTTTCCTTTTTTTTAGTCTGAATCTTGGTGATGATCTATATTCATACCATAATCTGTAAGTATAAAGTCTAAGAAAAAGAGTTTTTTCTTTACACTTTACATTAGTTTATTCTTTCTTTTTTTCATTGAAAGGTTGATTATCTATCCATTTTGAAATAAGAAGGAAAGGATTATGAGTAATCCTTACTACTCTTAGCATTGCTATGTGTATATCAATAGATTATCACTCACGTCTCCGTTAGAAGACGACAATTCTAATCTAACTAAGCTAAATAGAAAGTTTTTGAATGAAATCATAAGAATATCTATACCGTCTACTTGATTTCCCCGGGATTGTAGTTCAATTGGTCAGAGCACCGCCCTGTCAAGGCGGAAGCTGCGGGTTCGAGCCCCGTCAGTCCCGACAGATCAAAACCCGCTACAAAAAAACACAAATATCTGTCCACTTCTTTGTTTTTTGTAAAAAAGTGAACAAATAGAAGAATTTTATTCTCAAGCGATCCTTCATTCATTTTTCACTTTTGGATTTATTATTTATTAATTGTTTCGTTTTTCATTTCTCAGCAAACAAATAACAAATAAAGAAATTCCATTTTGTTTCCTAATAACGATTGGACGTAGAGAAAGGTATGTGGATTAGTACATACAATTAAAGAGAGCGTCTTATTGAGGATTTCAAAAAAAAAGAGTATGATACTGGGAGTCTGGGATTTTCGATTCCTCCGACTTCTTGTATTCTTGTAATGGAAATTACATTAAAGTGCCCTATGTTCGTCGGGAACACATGCAAAAATTTAATTTGAATTTAAAATGATCTATCTCAATCGCACCTTTTTTGTTTGATTAGCTTCTTAGAAGGAGTTAAGTTATAACCCCCTTTTCTATTTTGCTTATATGTTTAGGTTTGTTTGTAACCAATGGAAGTGTAAAGGCGGTTAGATGATACTTCATCAGATGCGAAAGCAGTAGTTTAGATAAAAGAAAGAATGGAAAAAGGGTAGAAAAAAGTAAAAAAAAAATTCATTCAGTATGGATAAGGGATTCTCCTGTGTTATACTATATAACTATGTTATACTATTTAATTGTCGACGATGAATCTATTCGATCTTATTGTTCAGATTCAGATATTCTTATTGATCATATTGATATTGAATTGAATTTACAGGGGAAAGATTTATCATCTCTATGGGATTAAATCCCGAGTTATTGCGAAGTAAATAAAAAGAAAATAAATGGTGAGATTATGGAAGTAAATATTCTCGCATTTATTGCTACTGCATTGTTCATTCTGGTTCCTACAGCTTTTTTACTTATAATATACGTAAAAACCATCAGCCAAAGTCAAGGCGATAAAGTGGAATGAAACTTGACTTCTTTATTCTTGTCACTGATTGAAGAAATAAAGAAGGGTAAAGGATTCGAATTTCACATTTTAAATAAATTAATGAGCGGACTAGAATCAACGGTCTTCTAGGAGATCTGATCGGAGGAGTATAGTATGAGTATGGTAGAAAGAAAAATGAATCTTTCTACCATACTCTTGGAGTGTATGTAGTGCCTAAAGGTGTACTGTATAACGGTGTAGGCTTAATATGGATCAAGCTACAATCTAATATCTATTTTCATACATGTCTATATGAATTATATGGATGTAATGTACAGAGCCCTCCTATTTCGTTTCTCGGCTTTATCCATTTTGATTCCACCCACTCACTCTGAAATAGAAGAAATCGTTTGATTCCGCAGTTCAATTTTCACTAATTGAATTAGTCGTACCTCTGCTCTAGAGTCCACTTCTTCCCCATACTACAAGTGAAAGTGAAAATGTAAAGACTACCATTAAAGCAGCCCAAGCGAGACTTACAATATCCATGTGAATTCTATCCCCTATCTCTATGAAGGAATTATTCAATTATTATTCAATAATAATAGTCGAATTATTGGCACAGAGTCAAAAAAATATTTTGCTCCATGTTGGTATTGGTGAAACAATTATATTTGAATAAGTTCGTATATGATTTTGTTTTATTTTCTATATTTAATAGAAATAGACCTATTTTTCAATTGAAAGAATACCTTTTTTTTTATAAAAAAGTTGAAAATAAAAGTAACAAAAGCCAATTAATCCATTCAATCAATCTAATTAGATTGATTGAATGGATTAATTTTAGTAGTACTCAGATATTTTTATGATTTTGCAGACAAAATAACTTGCGTCATTTTCGAAAATACTTATTAACTTACTCCCGGCCTAACCAAAGACTCAATCAGTAGTGGAGAGGCCGATTTACAGATTCCCTTTCAATACTAAAAGTTTTCCGTGAATTCGAAAGGATTTAGAGCACTTTATAGAACGGACCCTTCTGATGTTTCCGTTGAGGAAAAGGCAAGTTGTTCCATCAGCAAAACAAAAACAATAGGGTATTTCGAGTCTTTTTTTTGTTGATCAGGCGACACCCAGATTTGAACTGGGGAAAAAGGATTTGCAGTCCCCCGCCTTACCGCTCGGCCATGGCGCCAAGACGCTACAAAATCGTTGCAAATATTCTCCAGGAGGGGAAATTCTTATGGCCCTTTCTACTGTACTCCCGCTTTTCTTAATTTTAATCCTTTTCCTAAAATAAGTGTAATACTTCCTTGTTTTTGGTTTTTGGATTGGATCTATCTTTTCGATTGACTGTATAGTATTTCAAAACACACAATATCTAACCCCCCCCCTTTTTTATTGAGTCGAGAAACCTAATATGGATTTTCAGTCACAAAAGCCAAAATTCAGGTAAAATTTTGACCATTAACCGTGTGACTCGGAATTCATGAACCATTCTTGGATTTGAATCTAAAAAGGTTTTGTCCCAATAAGAAAAAAGAAAAATGAATTGATACAGAACTAATCAAGATTCAAAAAAACTACTTCTCAATTATAAGATCAATTATGCATATATGTAAACCCCACAGAACCTAAATTTTATTAGATATTAAATCTATATATCTAATAAAATATCTTATTTGTTCTGTAATATGATTTTTATCTATAGAAAAAAAAATAACTTTGATACAGCACGACATATGTTATCCAAAATAGAATTTCTATACTATAAAAGAATAGAAGTAGTTTTTTGAATCTCGATAAGGAACAGATATGTATAGAAAGCTGGCGTCATATCTACAAATCTTTAATAAATTTTCATAAATACAAGTCTTCTTACACAATTTAATCTTATTATATGAATTAAACTCAAAACAAAAATAGATCAAATTTCTATGCATAGGCGAATCCTCCTTTTTTTAACTGAAGTATGAAATCTAGAAAAGGTAAAATGTTAATCATCTCAATCTTTTTTCTTATTATTCTTTCTTTCTCTCATCAAACGGACAAAATATAAAACATAGATCCGTTTCTTTTTCTGGTACTTAATCGGATTGTAATATGTAATATCATAATAATGGTAAATGGTCAAAATGGAATCTCTTTTTTTAATTCTATACAAAGCTCTAAAAATCCATATCATATGATAAGTCTCAGTTAAGTGTTAAGTCAAATAAGTAAAATTTATTAATTTATTTCCAGTTGTATCTGTTAAAAATTCCAATTTTGGAATAGAATTCTCTTTATTCCCCGTTCATACTCCGTATCAATATTCTATATCCTATATAAAGTTTTATAGTTAGATAAAATTTCATGTGATTCAGTAAACAGAATATCAATTCCACCGTTGCTAGATCAATCCATATGATTCGATAAAGAATGGTTCAATAATGGGATTTTTTCTATAAATGAGAAATGAAAAATGTTCAGGGATGAAAATAAGGGAACGTCTACAATACCTGGGTTTAATCAGATACAATTTGAAGGTTTTTGTAGGTTTATTGATCATGGCTTAACAGAAGAATTTTCTAAGTTTCCAAAAATGGAAGATACGGAGCAAGAAATTGAATTTCAATTATTTGTGGAAACATATCAATTAGTGGAACCGTCGATAAAAGAAAGAGATGCTGTATATGAAGCAATCACATATTCTTCTGAAGTATATGTATCCGCGAGATTAATTTGGAAAACCAGTAGGGATATGCAAGAACAAACAATTTTTATCGGAAACATTCCTATAATGACTTCCCTGGGAACTTCTATAGTAAATGGAATATACAGAATTGTGATTAATCAAATCTTGCAAAGCCCCGGTATCTATTACCGGTCGGAATCGGACCATAACGGAATTTCGGTCTATACCGGCACCATAGTATCGGATTGGGGGGGGAGGGTAGAATTAGAAATTGATAGAAAAGGGAGGATATGGGCTCGTGTAAGTAGGAAACAGAAAATATCTATTCTAGTTCTATCATCTGCTATGGGTTTGAATTTAAGAGAAATTTTAGAAAATGTTTGCTACCCTGAGATTTTCTTGTCTTTCCTAACTGAGAAAGAGAAAAAAAAAATGGGGTCAAAAGAAACTGCCATTTTAGAGTTTTATCAACAATTTACGTGTGTAGGCGGAGATCCTGTATTTTCTGAATCCCTATGTAAGGAATTACAAAAAAAATTCTTTCAACAAAGATGTGAATTAGGAAGGATTGGTCGACGAAATATGAACCATAGACTGAATCTTGATATACCTCAGACCAATATATTCTTGTTACCGAGAGATATAGTGGCGGCTGCGGATTATTTAATTGGAATGAAATTTGGAATGGGCGCACTTGATGATATGAATCATTTAAAAAATAAACGTATTCGTTCGGTTGCGGATCTCTTACAAGATCAATTTGGATTGGCTTTGGTTCGTTTAGAAAATATGGTGAGAGGCACTATATGTGGAGCAATTAGACATAAATTGATACCGACTCCTCAGAATTTGATAACTTCAACTCCATTAACAACCACTTATGAATCTTTTTTCGGGTTACACCCATTATCTCAAGTTTTTGATCGAACTAATCCATTGACACAAATAGTTCATGGTCGAAAATTGAGTTATTTGGGACCGGGAGGGTTGACAGCGCGAACTGCGAATTTTCGAATACGAGATATCCATCCTAGTCATTATGGACGCATTTGTCCAATTGACACGTCTGAAGGAATCAATGTTGGGCTTATTGGATCCTTAGCAATTCATGCGAAAATGGGTAATTGGGGATCTCTAGAAAGCCCATTTTATGAGATCTTTGACGAATCAAAATCAAAAAAAAACCGGATGCTTTCTTTATCACCAAATAGGGATGAATACTATATGATAGCAGCAGGAAATTCTTTGGCACTCAGTCGAGGTATTCAGGAGGACCAGGTTGTTCCAGCTCGATACCGTCAAGAATTCCTGACTATTGCTTGGGAACAGGTTAATCTTCGAAGTATTTTTCCATTCCAATATTTTTCTATTGGAGCTTCCCTTATTCCTTTTATCGAGCATAATGACGCGAATCGGGCTTTAATGAGTTCTAATA